CAAGTGTCCCCTTATTAGGTAACCTATGGGTGATTGCCTTCTGACGGAGAGATGTTCTTCGCATTTCGTCTGGAAGCCGCCAGCAATCGATGCAGTTCCGGCGACTGATTAAGAAGGAGTGGTTTTTCCGCTGCTCTCAGAGCAAGTAGTTTGGACAGTGCCGCCGAGCGTTCGTCTTTGAATTCGTAACGTCAAGTAGTTGGCGTTTATCGGCTTATCACAGCTATTCATCGTCACGTACAGTCTCTTTTCTCCGGTTGTTGTTATGGTATGGTCTTTGTACTGTTCCCCGCTTGGCAACGATAAATGCAAGGAGATCCCTGACTTCATGGGAGTTTCGTCAGGTCTTTGACCATGTATGTCTCCCGAACTCAGTACATATCCTTGCAAGCAAGACGATTGATTCAACTACTCGAGGGTAGGGTAGAAAAGCGAGCTTCCATTCCAGCAAACAAAGCAAGGCGAGCAATGGCTTCAAAGCAAACAACGGCTGGTCCAGAAACCGCTCCTGGTACGCATCCTTTTCCAAATCCGATTCATGGAGGGACCTTCCCGTAGTAGCCTTGGATTTCATAACAATTATTTAAAATTAGGGCAAAACACCGAAGCAACGAGGGCAACCGACCTGCTAGTGGGTGGCTAAATAGGATTCAAGGCACGGTTAGGAGAGCCAAGAGACAAATCGATCCCAGAATCTCGCTAGATCGATCCCATCATTGCCTTAGCCATAGCTTGAGCCCACCATAGATTGGGTAGACAACAAGAGCCCCCGAGGAGAGCCCATAGCAGAGGCTTTCTTTTGTTTTGGGGCATTTTTGACAGAGTGAAATAGTGAGGGCTTGAGAAGGATTCATGGTTCTGGTTCGCAGAATGAAAAGGGGAAGTCAGAAGTATTTTCTGTTGATTTGATCTTGCTGAACTTCCCTTTTAAAAGAAGGAAAGCTCTTTGATGCTACTACCGGTACCAAGATCGAGACCTACTTGATGTGAAAAGCACAGGAATGGGCCTACAGAGAAAGACCCTGCTACTGTCAATCAAGAAGGACAAGGCAGAAGGAAAGGATTGCTATGGCTGTTCGCGGTTGCTGCTTGAAGCTCTCTCTATCCCATCCACCACCCATATGAATAGCGAAGCGAAGCCTTACCCAGATCGAGATGAGAAAGACAGGGCAATTCCCAAGCTAGACTCACACGAATGTTTAATTGAAAGCTCTGTTCTCCTTCCCCATACCAGATCGAAAACAACAACCTTGAGTCATCTACATTGATTGAGGAATCGTACCTGTCACGTTGAACCATGTCTGTCAACGGTGAAAGATAGCCCTAAAGTGGGGCCCCGGAGATAGGATTTCTCAACTTTCGATCGACGTGACAATCATGCCTGCTTGACAAAGCCCTTTTCAGTCTCCCAACAAACGAAAAGGATTGCTGCGAAAGCTGTGCTCGACGCTCTCTTTCCTATTCCACTGCGCTAAGTGGTCTTTCCCTTGCTGGCTGGATGACTACTATGGACAAACATGACGACTACTCCCAGTCTCTGGTCAATCCATGCTGATGCTAGAAGAGCTATTCCCGCCGCCCACCCGAAAGAGAGGAGGAAGACTAACCGCCATCCTGCTCGAACCTTTGCTGCCTGAGTTACATAGCTGACTGCGAGAAGGAAGGTTCAAGCTATGGCTGTCCCATGGGATGCTCATTCGAAACCTTTGTCCGGTCAATGCGAGAAGAGAGAAGCGATGTAGACATAAGAATGGAAGGTTTGCTTGTCAGCTGTCGGTCCAATGATGCTCTTCTAGCTTGACCTACACGGCAAGGGAAAAGATCAAACACGAGGCGGGAAATGCCTCGCACGAACTATCTGATCAACTTGTTTTTCCTATCACAGGCAGCTGAGCCATGTTTGATCGTCGTGTACATGCTCCGTTACAGCTTCGTTCATGTGCCAATCAATTGCCTTCTTGAGTAATGGGAACCTTATCAGTAGGGAAGGAAGAGTTTTGATCACCGTGTGGGTAGTATCAGTTAGGGTTTCCGTTTCATGTGCACTAAAAGGAAGGAAGACTGGTGCTACTATAGTACAAGCATACGAGCAAAGGACTCTACCTACCCATACTGACGAATGAAAGAAGCTCAGCCCTTACGCGAGAAGGGCGGTGGGTGGGCTGCGAGGAGGAGAAGAGGCTAAAGTTAGCTAGCAATTACTCAGAGGAAGTCACCGCGGTGACGGTACAACGACTTGACCCGGACTCGTATAGGTCGCACATTCTTCTACCTACGACAATTTCTTGATCACATCAAACTGAGACGATAAGGCACCTTCGGTGCCGAGTTCCCAGGGTCTTCATTAGCTGTAAGTAGTAGCAGCCTGCTTTAGCTGTAAGTGGCATTAGTAGCTTTGACTGCATGAAGTTGTAATAGCTCGCCTTCTTTCTTCCTGTAGTTACGGATAGGTCCATTCCTTTTCTTTATTAATATTTAAGAAGGTCGACAGCAGATTCTGAATCTATCCTACCTGGGGCGAACTGAAAACCTCTTTTGATGCGTCGCGGGCGTGACCTACCCCTTCTAATGGCGGCTTGATTAGCTGGAATTAGCCAGTTCGAAAGAAATTGGAGAGTTAGCCAGTCACTCGATGATTGATTAATTGGACTAGTTCCCAAATCTGGATCGAGATCGTGCTTCCCATTCTCACGTAGCACAAGAAAGGAGGGGAAGCCTTTAAGAGAGAGGGTGGAATTCGGGTGACAGCCAACTGCATTCTCTTGAAAATACAGCTAGCCCTTATAGTGGTGAACCCGTGCTACTAGAACTATGCCGTTGTTATGTAAGGCGCACCTCTGTTTGTTACCCCTATGAAGGAGTTGCTCAAGCTGTTCCCATTGCGGTCGGTGCTACTGCTGTTACCACTGCTACTGCACCGTTATCCCAACCGACGGTGGTGGTAATACACCTTCCACTCAACAGCTATTCTTATTCCGGAAAAAGACTATCTTACTCGGACCTTCCTAGACCTACAATTCTTTCCTTTATCCAGCACTCAAACTCAGGGATGTGATCAACATCAAGTGGCCTACTAGCCAATCCGCATATTCACTAATCTGTTGACTACTTCTCAATGGCCCCAACTCCATCCATGAAATCCGCTCCTAGCATATTTGGTTAGTCAAACTCAAACGAACCCTCGATCCTTAGGGAACGAAGAACCACTCGCTTGTGACTTTCTGTTCCCCATTCGATTGACCAAACCAACATGACATGATATGTACTCCTTCGTCGGTAATGGGGTAAGCGCCCCACCCAGTAGCAAGCTCTATTCTGTTTGAGTGGATCCTGCCTTTGCTTCGCCGTCCTGCTCATAAAGACATAGGGGAGAGGTTGGTTGTTCCTCCTATGACGCAGCAGGGTGAAATAGCGAAGTATCCACAAGGTGGAATCGGAAGGAAAGGTAAGCGAATCATCTTCCATTCCCGAAAATCAAACCATTCCCCAAGCCTACCCATGGAATGACTGCTCAGATTCCAAGGCTGGCTGTATAAGTGACTGATTGGCACTGATTCCGCGTAGCTACCCTCCGATTTCGATCCGCTAGCAACTCCGATAGAACGAGGCCAATTCCTATCCTCTCTTTGACTGACGGCCAAGCAAGCAAGAAGGGTCGCCCGCCCATTTGTTGCTCGATGAAACGATCCAGATGACCTTCCCATGTTTTCTGACTCTCTTCCTGTCAACTCGTGTCTCGAGTAGACAGATTGTAGTCAGAGGCCTGCCCGCGACAACGAGATTTCTTCGTTCTTATTCCGATGAGGAGGAGCATGTTCTAATTTCATAATGGGCTGAAGTTTCACCTAATCTTTCTTTGGATAGGGATGCGCATTCGAATCATTGATCTACTGATTGAGTACGAACGAGGAAGCTATTGATGTTTTCACCAAATTTCCACGTTTGGTTGGACATTACTCCGCTCTTGTTGCTCCACCAATAAGCTCCCGTAGCAGTAGTAGCCCCGTAGTAGCGTAGCCCTGTGTTAGCATCTTAGGAAGCCGTGATATGATAAGCATAAGCATCTCCGTCCATGTGAGGCCAGCGATATGGATGAAATGTATCCCCGTCCGTGGTAGGAATCGAGCCAAGCGCTACCATGGAAGTCTCTACGGAATGAATCCCCGGCAGTTAGTCATCGCTCTGTGAAGGAGTGGGCGAATAAGCATCCTGCAAAGGCATTCAGGCAGGGAGGTGGCACCAACCACACTCCTGGCTAGGCGTACTCGTCGATCCACCAGCTTCGGTTAACGACGTATTCGACCGAGTTTTGAACCGTCGACCCCTTTGGTCCTATACAGATTATCCATGTGCAAATCGAGATGCGGTCCGGTTCGAGCATATCCAGTTTCATATCCATATCTCGCAGATCCAGATTCTTCGATTGCATACCCATAAGCAGTAGCAGATCCTGTTCCCACTCGAGAGCTTGTAGTTGCGGATCCTCCAGATCTCTAAGATGGAGTTGATCCCACGGACGCAGAGCTTCAGAGCCTATTAACTGACGTTGATTACCCAGTTAAAGAACCCGTTCCAGCCCCATCAGTTGAAACTCTTTATCCAGTCGATGAAGATCCCGAAGCGGGTCCCTAGTTCACAAGCCTGTTCCATAGCTAGCCCGGGTTGAACCATACTCCGCGGAAGCACACGTTTTGGGACAGACAAATCGATCAGGTCGAATAATCCGTTCCAGTTAAGTTGAGGTCGATCCCGCGGAGACGCGAGCAAGATGAGCAAGAGACACAAAGGCGAAGGTGAAGCCGCAGAATCATAGGTTGGTGCAGAGGCAGCATTCCCGCCCGCTACCGGTCCTAGATCAAAATGAATACCCCATTTTAGTTGTTTACCCGGCATCAGTGACAGTTGGAGCTTTGATTGTAAACCCACCCAGTTTACCTGCATCACCGCCACCAATAAAACCACCCATTGTGGAGTAAGCAGCTACCTAAAATCCATCCGGTTGCGAAGAAGCTATTAGTCAAAGATTCCATCCAGACGAGCGTCTTTCATTGGTTCATGCTTTTCAAACACCACTAGCACCAGTTGTTTTGGAAATGGAACCAGAGGCGACCGAGAAGCTACCATTTCACCAATTGATCTCGCGGCTAAAATGGGCAGGAGGAGTAAAGGCGGGGAGGCACAGCCCGTTTCAGTCCCACTTCCAGGTGCGAATCCAAATGCATGGACAGGAGCAACCGACGGTGGGAAAGCCAGTTAGTTGTTGTCCCATAATCCGTTGGGCCCGTCCCATATAAATGACTGTTAACCAGCACCGCTCTTTCTCCATAACCGGTGAACACACTAATCCTCCGCTTTATCCCTTTGGGAATTCACCAGCGTGGTCAGAGCCAGCTGGAGTTCGAGATCTAGTTTATTACCAGGAGCAGAGGCAAACTAATCCTCTGCAGCCTACCAATACCCATAATATATGGGACTGGACCCTCCGGTATCTCTTCCTATTCGAGAACCATATCTCATAGCAGAGCCCCTTCCATTTCGATAGCCAGCCTCCGCTAATGTTCCCACATCCCTTGCACTAGTTCCAACTCCTGTTTGAAAGCCATCAATCACCTTGCCTCACGTTCCTCCCTCCGAGCCTGCGGCATCCCGGCCGGCACATCTCGAGATCGAGTTTTCTTTCTTTTCTAGTTGGGGATCAGGACCCGGCGTCAAATCCACTAGAAGCAACAGTGTGTTGATGACTCAAAACCACCATCGGTAGACCCACCCACGGATCCTTCTATCGGAGAGCTATATCTATCGGATCCAAACCCATATGCATATGAATGTTCTCCAGGTGAAAAGGTAGTCTCAATTCGAGAGAGAGACCAAGAGTCCTTAGTTGCGGATGTGGTCCGATTCCGAAGGCGAAGGCGTGGACAAAGAAAGCATAGGTATAGGTATGTTGTATTCGACCCGCACCTATGAATTTCTTGCTGGTGTTCAGTCCATGGCTTCGGCCCCCGGAAGCTACAGGAGACATCTGCCGGATCACACAACGGCAGGTCCCTGTGCCAAACCCGCTACTGCTCCGTTCTCCCCATCAATACGCAAATCGTTCGGTCAACCCCTTATGTATATAAGGCCCGTCAGAGTCCTTAGTGGTAGATAAAGAAGGCCCGTCAGAGTCCTTAGTGAGTAGGCCAAAAGCAACGAGCTCCGCTTGACTTTAGAGCCCTAGATTCATGCGCCGTCTCGCGCGAGGCGCTCACGTTTTTGGCGGGTATCACTCCTGTTTCTGGTCGATAAGTCAACTCCTCCGGTCGAAATGAGCTACCATCTGAAGAAGTCAATAGAGTCGCCTCGGTGGTTGATAACCATTTCATTTGCCCGGTTCAGTCGAGTGCTAAAGCCCGCGGGTTCATTGCTCGATCAAGATGGAAAAGAGTGGTTGGAACTGAGACCTCTGGGTCCAGGCAATCATAGGAGTCTTCCCAAATCTCCTATGTTGTAACTGAGACCTGATTTCCATTTCGGGTATGCAACTCATTAATCCCTCCCATCCGTCGTTTGCCCAGAAGAGGAAAAGTTACATTTTGAGGCCCTTCGGGTTATGATAGATTTCCGCTATTCTTCGACTTGAGCCGTCGAATACCTCCTGGAAGGGGAAACCTCATCTCATAAGAACCCTCCTAATCTTCTCATCGGCACCAGATATTTGAGGTAGCATTTCAGTGGGCGGGGACCGGAAGAGAACTTTGATTTCGAGCTGCGCCGATCAGACATAATTGAATACCTCCGAGCAGACCTCCCTAAAGACTCCATACCTGGGTCAATAATCGTTCCGGAGCAAGCAAGAAATCCTCCATTTCTGGCATAAGATCCGGGAAGTCAGGCAAGTCGACGATTCTTCCTCCCTCCTGATCGCTCTTTAATCGGGTGTTCTTGCACCTAATTCCCATCCTCCCTCCGTCTTCAAGACGAGTTGATTCCTGCTTCCGACTCCCAGAGATCTCCCTTTCAATGAGGCATTCTCAACCCTTCATTTCTCATACGTTTATTTTAGAAACTCCTTCAAAAGCTGGGAATGAATATGGTCGAGTGAAAGCGGCAGATACATAGGCAGGTGCCTGCAGATTGGATTTCATTAGCAGGGGCAAGAGCTGTGGGGAAAGCGGGAGCATCCAGAACGACGGGCGGGGAGAAATAGAGCACGCGGCAATTGATCGTCGATTCAGTTGATCCTGTTCGAGCACCTGGAAAATGATTCGGAACCTGTTGATCGAGTGAAAGCACAAGCACTTCGTTCGAAAACATCTCTCCTGGAAGCCAGAAGCATCGAAGCAAGCGGAGGGGTTTCATTTGACCGAGTGAAAAGGAGCAGATCCTCTAGTCACAGTTCGCCAGCTGCATCCCTCTTTGTTCGAGAGTCATTATCCCGCCCAGATACGATCCAAATCCGGTTGATTACTAGCATATTATCCAGGTGCGCATTCAGTAGATCGAGATCGATACCTATCAGCGGAGGGAGAGTCAGCACCTCGCCCGACACCCCAGAGCCATTTGTTGAACCTGGACTGAGTCTTTTCCGTCGAAAGATTGTTCTCCAAAGGAAATGAATTGGAGAACAATCTTTCGGCAGCTTAGGATCCAGCTTCAAAGCCGTTGCGCGCGTTGGCGCTTACGTTTTTCAGCTGCTTTATCCTGAGAAAACATTTCTCAAGATTAGTGTAGTTCAAATTCATCATGTGAAGGGGAAGCGACTCATTTAGCTGACCGTCAGGCTAACTTGGGTCTTAGGCGCACAGTCTTGTAGTCAGTGGATGGGAGGTCTTCCATTCCAGAAGAGATTGTAATTTCACTCTTTCCCCACTTCTCATCTCTCTGTGGGACTTGTTCCTCTTCTTATCAGCGCTTTATAGATAGGCATTTTCTTTAGAATGCTTTTTCGGTTTAAGGTCCCACCTTACCTTTTCATCTCATCAATAAAAAAGGTAGCCGAGCTGAAGGAGCTCTCACAAATAGAATTTGAGTACCACGGAGAAAAGCTAGCTGGATAAACAAGACAGGGATCGCCCACTCGGCAATGCTACCTTGGGAGGAGACAAAACACTTTTATTTAATGTAACAATTGAAACTCAAATGAAAAGCTTGATCGATATATGAACAAGATAACTATGGAAGAGTTGGTGAACATTGTTCTGACTCATAGCTCTAAGATGACTAGCATGAATGAGCCAGCTTCAACACCACCTAGACTCTTAATCATAGACAGACTTGCACTGACCTCAACATAAAAGGATGAGCCTGGTCTGTCTATTTGTACGCATTGGCTTAACTCACTCCTAACCTCCTAGACACTGCCAAGGACACATAATGAAAACTGCCTGGTAAGGGCAGCGGAGGTTTGATAAGAAAAGTTTGGAAGTGTCCCTTAGTTAACAAACATCGAGTTTGGAGTCAGGGCAGCATGGATACGAGACTATTGAAGTTCAGTTCGGAATAATTGTGGTTTTCTATCTTCAGATTACCAAATTGGAGAATCACCAAGGCCTTTCAGCGATTCGACGCGCCCCCTAAGCGTCACGCTTCACCTACCTGACCTCAGAGAGAATAGAATGAGTCGCCCTAGACGGAATGAATGGCTCTGTAGGATAGTAGGGCGAATGAATCGCCTCCGTGCGATTTGGCTAGCTGAATCGCCCAGCGAACAAATCGCCTCCTTGCTGTCTTAAAAGAAAAGCGGACCCGCGCGTCTTCGATCTTGCATATTTTGAGTATATCAACCAGGTCAACTGACGCCAGCATCACCACTACGGAAACGAAATTTCCTTAGTCCTTTTCTGTGAAACAAAGCCGACGCCTTTTCCGCCCGCGTTTCCCTGCTTGAGACTGTTTTTATTAGCCCAGTCATGAACCACCCTGGTTGGAGCCATGGTCTACCCAGCAGTGCTGAATATCCTCCTTGCTCTTTGTCTAAGATTGGACTAAAGGTGCCAAACCAGGCACCCATTGCATCCTTTTTGTTTTCTTTTGGCTAAGAAGCCCGTAGGTTGTACGCCAGCCATACGTAGCTTGAACTGTGATGGCTACAATGCTTAGCTATTGCCGATTCCCAAGACGCCTTTGGTTGAATGTTGACACCTGATCCACCGTCTGCACTTCCTACATTCACTCCCGGAAATGGAAACAGGAAAACTTGAATTGTCACCTCCCGGTCTGCTGTAGTCAGCCTCACGGTGTGCCTGACTGGCGAGTCTGCCGTCTCCACGGCTTTCCCTTTGCGGGCTGCTCCTCATCAAGGCCTTCGAGTGCCGATCTTCGCTTGGGCCGGCTCCGAGGCTCTACCCTGGCTTTTATTGGTTCCTCCCAGGGGCCCTTTATCGTATCGCGCGCGCATCTTCAAGCAATCGGGGAGGCGCCGAGTACATAGACGAGGCGGTCCCGGGAATGAAACCCCATTCCCTCGTGCTCTGGAACTCCTTAACTTCGAAAAGGTTCAATCTTGTGAAACCGTAGCGTAGGCGAAACCTGGCAGCCCGCCCAGAGTTTGACGTTCTCCGGTCCTGGAAGGAAACCCTACTTTCCTTCCTTCCCCAGCAGGCAACACTGGGAGGAAGACGATCAGGATCTCACGTGTGGCAGCTGTTGGAACAAACTCCGAATCCAAGAGGTACCTACCTAGAGAAAAGGAAACTCACCACTCACTGGTGAAAGAGGAGAGAGGAAGGTGGGGAAAATCAAACTCCCACGCTCGATTCTCGAGATTCATGGGCCGTCTCGCGAAGATCTTCGATCCGAACCTTCGCTTCGCATCTACTCTCTTAGAGGATGAACCACGCCTTCGCTATCGCCCCTCGCTACCGCTCAACCTCGCTATCGCATTGATTCGTCGCCGGCCCTTCCATCTTTCATTCCATCCATGATCGGTCAGATCAGTTCCATAATCTTGCTTGCCCGGACCGGACTTTCAGTGTTTGGTCGGGCCGGCCGTAATGAATGATCGTTGTTCGGGAACAAAACAATAAGACTCAAGTTTTCGCTATCGCTCTTCGCCTAAAGCCGTAACTTCGCTCTTCGATCCTTCGCTATCGCAAGAATATAGCGATCGAAGAGCTATCGCTCAGCTGCTTCGCGTATTACGAAAGCCGTATTGCCCGAAGGGCAGCGGCAGCAGTGTGGTTCAGGTGCCGTCGCTAGATTGAGATCTGCAGGGTGGCGGGGACTTCGACTGTACTGTAGGGTGGTAGGCTTAGTAGGGCTCGAACCTACAATATCACCGTTATGAGCGGTACGTTTCAACCAATTAAACTATAAGCCCCTACTTATCTCTATCTCTACATGCAATTCGCTCACTTCGGGAAGAGCGGACGGAAAGAGGAGGCCTTTGCTCTATCTGCTTCTTCCTCTTCCCAGGAATTCACAATTGGATCAAAAATCAAATGAAAGCATTTTCTTTATATAATCATTTCATCAAAAGAAAGATGAGTACGCCCTTTCGCGACTCAAACAGCCGGTACGCTTTCCGGCTCGCGACGACTCAAACGGGCGGATAGACATTCAATGTCCAAGAAAGGTGGAAAGTCTCCATCTGAATCTGTTCAGCACCTTTTCCACTCTTGTTCTAGGGTTCCCCATGAAAACGAGCACCCCTATCTAGTGACGGGCTTTGACACGTTCGCTTAGGGCTTGTTTAGCGTATCAAAGGCAAACCGCTTGAAAGCAAAGTCATCCTTCAACTTCGCTGCCATGTTGTGCTAAGCAAGTCACATGGTGCTCCGTTCACTGTGAGCAAGCACCTGTGTCGTGCCATGGGTGTTCCTGAGTGCGGGTACCTTAAGAAGCAGCAAACTTGAAGGTTCATGAAACCTGCTGAAAACTACTGAGCGCGCTAGCGCGTTTTACTAATAGGCTTTGAAGCCAGCTGAAAACGACTATCAATTCAGGCGCGCTAGCGCTTTACCTTAGTAATAAGCTTGGAAGCCATGCTGAAAACGTAAGCTAGCGCGCAACGGCTTTGAAGCAGCCAGCAAGCAACGGCCGCGCAGTAGTTTTGAAGCTGGCTGAAAAGCCTATTAGTAAAACGCGCTCATACGTTTTGAAGCTTGCTGGCAGCTGAAAAGCCTATTAGTAAAACGCGCTCATACGTTTTGAAGCTGGCTGTGCTCCGTTAACTACTAACTACAGGTACCTTTCAAAGAAGCTGTGCTCCTGGGATACGAAAATGGGGAGGGATGGGGATACCAGCTTGAATGCTAAGCAGCAACAGAAGAAGCAAAAGAAGCTTTCAAAGTATAGTGAATCGGTCCCCCATAGAAGCAGGCCTGTAGATGTACCTTGGGCACACGTGGATGAGAGTACCACCGCTGACATAAGCGTCACATCCCATGATGAACAAACAACGGTGGTACGATCATTAGCATTGAGTCACCTCTATCATACGACATTACACGACGAATAGCAGTGGAACCGTTTGAGACCTCAGATGCCACCCGGTGAACCAGGTGTAGTATACGGGCTGCTCTGTAGGTAGCTATGAACTCGTATACGAGTTCAGTGGCAACAAGAGCTGCAGGTGAACAAGAGAACACCGACGCTCTGGCACCACAAGCACTATACTGAGCAGTATACGAGAACAGCGGCGACGGTTTTCCCGGGATTAGGGCTTCCCACGCCTATTTCGGTGTTCCCCGTCGTCGAGAGATGCGGAACAACTACTCTTTGGAAGACAAAGATGAATAGGGCCGTGATACATTCCGGAATATTGTCAAGGTAAATAGACGTTCCTTTTCGATGCCCGCCTGAGGACGACCTATGTGACTCATTATCCATTCCGAGGCTGAACGAAGAAGAGAATTCACATTAGTGAAGCAGCGGCTTCAGGCCAAAGCATGCATGGGTTAACCAAAGAAAACCTCCTCTGATTCTTCCCCGCTTCCTTCTTCCACGTCGTCGAGTGGATCTGGCCCTTCTTAATGTCGTCGGAGGAGCCCTATTAACAACATAACGACGACCCTATCTACTAAAACCAACCAACCAGCTCTTTCAGTTCTGTCTAAGCCCACCTTCTCTATTGAACGCGTGAACCCTTCTTTTCTGAATTTCATGTACCAAATCGGAACTGAACAACTTTGAGTACATCGTGGTAGGGGCTCGAACCTACAATATCACCGTTATGAGCGGTACGTTTCAACCAATTAATAAACTAGAAGCCCCTACCGTCACCTATGTTTGGTACGGGATGATAAATGCAATTCACTTGCGTCGGTCTTTTCCGGTGCTGTTCCGTTCGTTCCTCACCTCACTCAGAACAACGAACAACCGAGGTCTTTCGTCTTTCATTGATCTGCCACGTTGTAGCAGTACACTCACCGGTACATCCCTGTGGCTTGTTCAAGCACCAACATCAAGCGGGAGCCGTCAGCAGCCCATCTTTACCAAAGCAGCGTGGGAGCGTGCATGACAAGGTTGCGAAGCAACAGAAGTTGTTTGTTCTTATTCAATCGAGAAGCTCCTTTGGGACTCAAACCGGGCATAGTCTAGCCGTCTGTTAGAGATCCAAGACCGTCAAATGCAACATGAGTTGCAAGGAGCTTGCTTTCTTTAGTTCTCCGCTTCAATAGAATAGATTCGGGAAGGTGGCGACTTTAGTATACTAATACATACAGAAGGTGGCTTGTGTAGCGTATGCGGAACAAGCCGTTTATAAACGACTGTAGTATAGAAGTACGGAAGGAGCCGGGACAAGGAGGCGACTGTAGTAGTATACTGACGAAAGTAGCCGTTCTAGGCGACTGTAGTAGTATACTACGAAAGGTGGCGACTGTAGTATACGGAAGAAGCCTAGGCTTGTGTAGCCGTAGCCGCAAGCCAGCCTACACAGGCTTGCGGCTCGTGTAGTGCTAATTCCTCCACTGTTCTCTTGTATGTAAGCCGAAGCAGCCCGTTAACGGCATTCTGAAAGCATTGTTGTTCATGCTTTCGGTGTTCATGCCGTAAACTCTCGTATACTCGCTTTGTTCATGCATTGTTTGTTGTTCATGAAGAACCGGCTTTCTCATCTTTCCGATATCGGTTGTGGACTTCCGATATTCTCCGATCCCGTATGCTTTCTCTATCGTGTATGCTTTCGATATATAATTGATCCGTTAGTGCTCTCATGCTTTCTTTCTCCGTGCCACGGCGCGATATTGATGATCCGTTAATCATGCGATATGGACTCCGCCGTTAACGGCTTTTATATCATGCTTTCTATATGTGTTGATCCGTTAATCATGCACCCCCGTACCCCCATAGAATCTCGGGCCCGCAGCTCAATCAGTTTTGCAGTGAAGGTAGGGCTGCGCGCTTTGCCGTAACTAGATAGGGGCAGCTGGTTATTTTGATCCTGTCCCAGCTCCCTTCGGAGTACGGGATTCTTCTAAGAGGTCCAGTGGAGACAATTCTGCTGCCCGCAGCAGTGTCGCGCAAAATCTGAACGGTGCTCCTGACTTTGATTCAGGTTATGGTTCAAAAGGCGTCGTTCCGTCTGGCCCGAATCCTATCCATAACTAGTGTAGTGGAGGCGTGAACTTTGATGTATTTGTATTGCAATAATGAATGCACGAACACCAGAGCAGACCAGTTTGTTTCATTTCATAAATTATTCTATAATCAATATATATATATATTATTATATTCTTATTATAGAATAATGAACCGCGCTCCTAGTTAGTGTAACGTAGTTGAAGTTAGTTGCTTGATCAACCGAGCGAGCACCGTCGTTTCAATTGCTTTCGTGAGCAATGTTGAATGGTGAAGTACACCATTTTGATCTTCATCTATGAATCTGACCATCCTTATTGAATCTAAAACTCTCCGTCCATCCGAATCCCCCGCTGAGCGAGACTCCATCCAAATCCTAAGACGAATCCGCCACTCGTTGGGTGAATCCCTGAGTTGAGTGAGGAGCTGGCTTCATATATTGCAGGCCCGATGCGAACGGAATTTGAACGGTGACACTGGGTACGATCCTCTTAGGCATAAGGATCACGCTGACGAAGGAATCAGGTTGGAAGCCCCCGAGGGAATAGTAGAAAGGCTACGGATGAGAGGATTTCTCCCTCCCCGAAGGGGCTTATCGCTGGGGCTTTAGCGAGTTCGGTGTTACGAATAACGAGAGAATTGAACGCTATAACTGACGTGGCCAGGGGCTCCTTAATGACTTTTGCTGTTTGTTGCGAGAACTACTAACAAGAAAAGATCTGGTGAAGGAAGAGGGTAAAGGCTTGTATGTCCACCCGTCTGAATAATCAATCAGCGTATGTGATTCCAAAAGATACCAAACGTCGGATGCAGTTGTGTGTGGTAGGTAGAGATATATCACTGACACTGAGACGGACGAAATGACTTAAGGATTCCGGACGGAAAGTGAAGAACCAGGCACTAGCCGAAGATACGGGCTTATGTGTCCAGTGCTCCTATCGAGTAAGACCTGCGCTGTGGTAGGGTGCGGAATGAGGAAACCGCCCCGTGAGTTCGCGTCAGTTGAAGGCGTCAGTCAGGACCCTGAAACAACATTCTATGTCTGTATACGTTTCGCTAACCCAATCAGGACCACGTCGTCCCGGCCTTTCACCGAAAGGTGGAAGGAGGGATAGGCTATGCTCCGTAATTTTTGGTACCTATCTTTACCCCGGGTGATAGAGAATAGACCGAAGTCTTCACTTTTCAAATAGCTTCGTTCCCTTGTCTCTTATCCTTTAGGTGGACTCTATCAGGATCTCTCGGAGGGCCCCTAATTAGTAGTGCTTGGTCTTTGACCAAGAGGAGGGTTACATAGGAATCCACTGTGTCAGCAGACTTCCTTTGGATGTTTTGCTGGAGGCGGTGGAAAGACTTCTGTACTGAAGTCAGTCTGACGGGTCTCAGTCGGAGGTTTTCCTAGTCTCCGGGTAGGCGAGTTGGGTAGGATTGTGACCTTGGGATACTATATCCATTCCATAAATAGAATCCGATAGGTCTTCAAACTCTCGAGAGGGTGGACTAGTGTCTCCCTGAGACATATATACCAAAATGACGGTAGCCTCCTCACTTGCGTCGGTGGGTCGGGTTCCTCTACCAACTCGCCTAGTCTAGTTTGACTTCTAGATTCTGCAGGAAGGATAACCTGCGGATTCTTTAAGTAGACTAGGTAAGAAACGCGAGCCGGCAGGAAACAACAATGTCTTTGTCATTTGATCCAATAGCATTCTGTTAGATAGGAAAAATGTTAAGGGTGGGAGTATTCGAAAGGAAAGATCCATTAGATAATGAATCTAGGTTCTAAGCCATCTCTGGCGATGAATCAACAATTTGAAGTGAGAAACCTTTTCTTGCTCCTTCTCGATCAACCAGCGCATCGAAATGTAGGAAGTGTTGTATATGTTTCAATCTGCCTTTGTTGAATTTGAAAGCCTGCTCCTTGCTTTAGTACCGTAGGAAGGACTCCTATTTCAAATCCTGTCTATTGTTTACCACAGTCCTAATCATAAGGAAACGAGACGTCGCTTGAAGGCATGAGGGATTAGCTTAAGCCTACCTCCTCACCAAGACAAGCAACAACTCAAAACCCTAGCACCTATCTAGATATTCTCTATCTTACTCTTTTCCTTGCTCTATTACCGAAGGAGATTAGCAAATATCCTATCCCTACCCTATTAAATAAAGGCAGTGGCTCATTCACTCAAACCTAATCGACGGGACGGGGCTTACTCCCTTGACTTCTATATCTATTCCTATTTCCTCCTCCTCCAGCGTAACAAACATTAGACCAACCATAACAAGCCGTAGGGAATCCAATTACCCATAACGTAACGCCAGCCCCCAACATAGAGGAATCCAGCTCTAATGATATGACTCTTCCCTTCCTTCCAGGGGCCCGGTACTACTCCTTTACTTAATAGTCTCACTCAAAAGCCTAACACCAATACCCTTGCTTTAAGACCGAAGGAAGACTAGCCACTCATTACTCTGACCCCGTGACGTTTGATAGCTGCTTTCACTCGTCCGGGAGGACATCACTCAGCATCTATCTGCACTCCACTCAATGCACTGCACCAAGGCAAAAGACATCGACCCATGTGTCCCTATTACTTTCCATTCATGACTCGGTCGGGCACATAGCTACATTTAATTTATGACCTTTCGCTTGTTGTCTAGATGGAACCTCGGATCCGTTCGGGACTCTCCCCTCACTCCTCACGAGGGGAGCAGGACAGACCCCACGGAATGGAAGGAAGGAGACCGTCGATTTAGCATTGGTACCGCATTAGCCACCAGTCTCCTATTCATTATTATTATGAACCCTTCCCCTTTCTTTCTACCGTAGGGAGATTAGCAAGTCCGATGTGACTGTGACTCCTCATAATAGTCAAGTGATTTGATTCCCCGCATCACTTCGTTTCACCCCTCTTCTCTCTAAAGCTTATCACCGGAGAATCCCTTCGCTCCACTTTGTTCCGCTTCGCTTGACTTGATCATGGTTATCCTCCTACCTCCCCAAGGATGTTAAAAGTAGGAGAACCGGTGACTCTCATGACTATTAAGACTGATATCCTCATCCATGCCTTAACCAAACAAACCAGCTCTTCTCTCTTTAGTTAGTATGTGAGTTATCTATCCCTTTCCACACACAGTCCTACGAGAAAGAAAGAACACTAATCCATTCATTCAATACTATCTATCCCTTCGTAATTAGACTAGCAACTAATGCGTGACTTCCTATAAATGGCTCGGTATCCCTCAGGGAGTGCTTTATATCTTACCTTTCTGTTTCGCTAAGGTAACCAGTCCCTTGAAAGTACTAACAGGAACTCAAAAGCACCGGTGTGACTCTCTATGAAAGAAAGGCCCATCTTTTCCATTGCTCTTACTATGCTCTTTTATTCCCCTATAAGGCTCCCTCCTTGTTCTAAAGAGCTGGAACTGCTTCCTTACAGGACAATCAATGGCTACCCGGTTTCGAGTGAACTCTTGGACTGGCGGAAAGGTAAAGGGTATGAAACCGGAACCTGGAGGCCTGTGTCGGAGAAGAATACCCGTTGATTCCATTAGTAGATAGGGTCAGGCACAACAACCTAACCGATCCCTAGAGACATCGCCACGTGTCGACTTGTTACTGTTTATTTCATACTTCTTCCTCTTTTTGAGCACACAACAACAGTTTTAGTTACCGACTCCTGTTTTCCGTCTCCTGACGGGACTCTCGGATCCGTTTGGGACTCTCCCATTCCTCGAGCCCTCACTACTCCCTTCGGTCCCGCGGTAGACATGACCCTTGCCTTCGCTTTCGAAAGAGAGCACTAAGACCACCTTGGTACTCCTTTGCCAGTTCAAGGAAGTGAAGTGGAGAAGGTACCCAGCTGAAAAACGTATGCGCGGCCGTTGCTTGCTGGCTTCAAAGCTTATTACTAAGGTAAAACGCGCTAGCGCGCCTGAATTGATAGTCGTTTTGAAGCTGGCATTCCTAATCGCCCTATCTAGTAAGGCACTTTGATTTTTCAGGGCAAGATAAGGTCTCACTAACCGGAGGGAGAGTGACGGAAGGCGACGGCAGCTAGGAAAGACAGGAAGGTAAGATATTAACGACTAGTTTTGTCTTCAAGCGGAAGCCGAAGCCGTCGAAAGGGAAGGGCTCTATGGGGACAGGAAGACCCATGAGAAAGAGACGTCCAAGAAAGGCCATGATGCTGACGACTGGCCCTAAGAATTCTGGATGGAACACGGGTCTTTCATATTCTTATGCAACGGCGCGCATCGAGCCTGCCCACAAAAGCAATCGTTGAACACGTTGCAGGCCCAATCATCAGGAGAAGAGCCCAGGATGGGGGCTTTAAGTAAGGCTGCTAAATGCTATTAAGGGGCAGACGGAGGTAGCAAAGCCCCAAGCTCGGAACTCATGTATATTGATGTGTGCATCAATGGCAAGTCCACTAGGGCTATGGTGGAAACAGGGCAACACACAACTTCGTTGCGGATCAAGAGGCACGTCGGTTGGGGCTCAAGCTTGAGAAAGACTAAAGCAAAATGAAGGCACTCGGAGGCGCGTCCCATTGCAGGCTTGGCGAAGGGCGTGTCCATACGGATAGGACCGTGGGCAGGTACGACGGAACTTATGGCTGTTCCTATCGATGATTTCCAAGTCATATGAGGCATGGAATTCCTGCATACTGTGTGAGCTGTCCCCATGCCTCATATGAGGGTAGTGTGCCTAATGAGTGAAGAGGCCCCTGCATGATTCCCACGGTAAAGGTCGGAAAGGAAAAGGTTGAGATCATCTCAGCCTTACATCCGATAGAGGGATTTATAGGCCAATTATAGCCCTCGGACTTCCGTTCGCTTCTATCGCTATTGATTCGGGACACGGACACACTCTTTATAAAAGCAAATCCACTACCCGGCTCCTTGGTACTGTCGTAGTGTAACCGGCTGCTCGCCCTACTTCAGTGCCAAAGGCTTGCGACTTCAGTAGAGTAGGCCCGTTTACCGTCACTTAAGGGTTTTCGATAGGGATCGACCATGGGGTTTACAAAACATTCATAGGCAGAGGGGCGGCGGAGGCAGACCTTATACGACTCTTTCGTAAGGGCCGCGTCGCAAACTAACAGAGAGGATGGAGAATCAGGGATCTCGACCCGTGAAGAAGTGAAGAGTAAAGAAAGACGTCCGGAATCTGATCACCTGGGCGGTGACTAACCCAGGCATTTGAACGTCGACTCCCGCTTAAACGAGCAAGCAAAAGCCCTATGCTAAAGACTCGGGACAGAAAGATTCGTATTGAATGAATGCACCGGTCATTTCCTTCCTTCTCGAGATGTTTTAATACGGTTTAAGCCTACTTGGTTTCATGGTTGAAGTTTGAGCTCTTGCTTGCTTTCATTAAGTGACGGTAAACGGCAAGTCCAGAAACTCGTTGTATGGACGTTAACATGCGACACTTTGCATTCGAGAGGGAGCGTCAGCGCTTAGCGATAGAGTATACCTTAGAAAGTCAGCGAAGGCTATAAAGGTTCCGTACGTTGATCTATGGGCTTTCGGCGGCTCAATAGACTCAGCTTGCGTCGGTTGTATCGGGAGATGGCTTCTACTGGCGAATCTTTCTCTTAGTCATGGATATATCTAATAAAGATAGACCGTCGACTTTAGAGGATGGAGGTCCCAGTGCTACCTCTGGATCTAAACCTGAATCCGGGATGCGAATATGACTCTTTAGCTTGTTTACCGGAGGCCCCGCTTGTAAGCTATTACGCTGTACACTACGACTACTAGAGGGCTATGTTGTAACTCGACCAGCTGAAACCGTCAGTGACTACTCCTCTTCGGGACATCGGGTGGATAGGTACGGATTTCCCCAGGAGCGTCAGGTTGCTATTCGCTTCTATCCTTCGGCAGTCAACCGCCTCGCCTCACCCGCCCGTTTGCTATTAGCTTCGGGAGCGTCGCTTTGCAACCTGACGCTATTTCATAACCAAACCTGGAAAGAAAGACGTCTGTTTCGGGATCAGTCCGTCCCTAGATGTAGTAGTCAATCAGCGGGACATTCAAAGAAGCTACGCACCTTCACTTAATGTTAATGAAAGCGACGCCCTGTGGAGTCGACGCCTTTACGTATAGGGGCGGAACGTCGACAGGGAGCGTCAGGTTGCTATATTCGCTTCGCACTTCTCCTTTCAGTCGAGCTATTTCATAACCTGTCGAGTAGCTTCGCACCGGGCGCGTCAGGTTGCTAAGCAAAGCGACGCTTCCCGTAGCTCTATGAGCAAAGCAAACAAAGCTATTTCATAACCATTTTGCTAGGGACCGCATGTTCTTCACCTACCTCCGCTTCGCATTCCGTCACTTGAAGCACAGAGGAGAAGAAGTCAGCAAGCGGGAGCAGAGAGCCGCAACTCTACTTTCATTTGACGGTGACGGTAAGGAAGGAGGGAGGGACTATGGGACATACAATGCATTCAGACGAAGGAAGCATCTTTGAAAGCATGCATCTGAGCCATGGATAGGTTTCTTCCGCTCAACCGACGGATTGGGTCTACTATTGCGTGTGTGACGCTGATTTCCCACCCATTCAATAAGGGTATTGCTTTAACTAAGGCTACTATTTTCTGTTGGGTCGAGCAACCCTGTCTTGGTACTCGATCGAACTATCAATTCAATGCCGAACTATCTATAATATATGCGCATTGGTAGGCTGTTGTGTCGCCTCTTCCCAAACATGGTTTTCCCTCGATCGAGCTAGCCATTTCCTTCCAGCCCAAACAAATAGAAATGCATTCTCCGAGGGTCCATTCCCCGAACTAAACACAACCAACTCTGGATCACCATATGGTCTAGTCGGCCTAGCGTAGCAATGCTGCGGAACCCTTCTCACTCACTGATTTTTCCTTCACTCCACCGACGCAATAGAAAGGGTATAGGTCCCGAACCCTAACCCGACCGTCATTCAATCTTGCATTATTTTCAGAAATGAAAAGTCTCTTATATACGTAAAAACCAACGGGAGGGTGGGAATAAGAACCTTCCTTCAGTCATTAAATCAATATCGGAGTCAGAATGTATAAGCTGTAAACTGATTCTCCCCAACCCCACCCTATCCGTTCCTAGGCCGTCGAATTTCTTTCTCAATTCAACATTGATAGGGGCAGGAAAAAAGCTCAACGGGAAACTCCTTGTTCTATTTAGTTAATGGGTCATCAGTACGAGTTGGAGGATCTTACGGTTACGGAGAATAGGCATATTGAAGAGCAGGTGTAGCGGGCCAGTTTAGAGCTAACAGTTGGAATTGGAAGAGCTGCAAAAGCTACGAAAGCAAGTTCTTACGGAGAAGTCTATGATATTGGTGTACCCGCAATAGAGATAGTTTAGTCATGTGGGGAGCCCCAACAGAAGAATCGAATCCTCCTTTAGTGCCAACCCTGATTTCCAAGCATTTATAACTGACGCATTGGGGCAAAGACTTTATAGCTAATTACTCATTATAGCTAATCATTCTTTATAGCTAGCCTGGTTGAGCTCGAATCATTCTTTATAGCGAAGGTTGTGAGCCACTTATTGGGAGGTTTGGTAATTTATACTTGATGGCGGATAGAAAGATCTTCGCTTTATTCGGACAGTGAGCTGGGTGGGATAGATATGCAAGGCCGTATATTCTAGCAGTACGAGTGGGACCAACCCTTTCTAACGAATGAATCAAGTATACGAGAGCTAATTCGAGTGCTAAGCTTTCGCTATCGGTAATTCAGTGAAACCATCTGAGCCATCTCCCTCAAATCCATCTCTATTTATAGCTCACTGGGAACATAGTACGACCGGGCACACTCTCACTCTTGCATTGGGTTGTGGATTGGCTTTACTAGATCGATAAGCATTAGGAGTAAAGGTGGATCCGTCAAAGTGTATTCGTTAGGGCTTCACTATGCCGGGATAAGAAGCTGGAAAAGCAACGATATTGATAGGGTCTCATCAAACGGATCAATCATTACTCGAGGTGGACAAGCTCTAAAGAAAGCATTTAGAAACAACCATAAAAACTATGATTCGCCAATCCGGCTACAACTATCGGTATGCGGGAGGAGCTTACTTACTCACTGGAGCAATTCCGTTAGAATTTCTTTATTTATATAACGGGTGGAACTAAACTAATAACGGAAAGGTTTTTGCTATAAACCTCCAGGGCAAATCAGATTGACTCTAATCATTAGCTATAAACGATTATATTAACTATATGAGTTTAGCGCTATAAAAGGGCGAATCCAAGAATCAGGGCAGCATAACACTACGAGGCTATAAAGAGTGGGTAGGTAGGCTTAGTTACCCGCATCACCATCTTGACTTGACTTGACTTCATTTCATTTATTGGGTTTATATTCCTTCTCCTAAAGCGGGTGAGACAGAAAACGATAGCGAATGAAACGGATCAACTGTAGTTATTGGAGACGAATCAACTGGCGCATATCGAAGAGCTGGTGGGAAGAAATAGGAAGGATGTGGATCAAAAGAGCCCTTGGAAAGACTTCAACACTGGAATGCTCGAAGGCGTAACACCAAGCCCCGAAACAAAATCACTGACGCCCAGGCATTCTAATCTCCGCGGGTTCAGTTCCTCATCCTCCCTCACATATCCATGGGTTTGGTCCTCAACAGCTCTATCGTATGCACTGGGAAGGTAGACCCGACCCACTCATCTAGTCATTATTCAGTCCTTTCTTTCATTCAGTTGGCCTATAGAACCAATCAATAATTAGAAACATGGGAACAGCATTTCCTCCTTTCATTCGGAAAAAGCGGCAAGAGAAGGACCAGGACGAGCTCGATTGTAGCACCGAACCCATGGAGTTTAAAACAGGAAGCGCCCTAGTTGAATTGAGAAAGAAATTCAAGGGATTTGCTTTTCTGTCTTTCTATTTATTCGTCGTTGCTTTTCTACTATCTACTCCTGGCTAAGCCGGCAAGAGAGAGTGAGGAGGTCGTTACGTGAGCGTTACATGACCGCGAACATTCCATTCTTATGGAAGGAGCCGCCCTATTAGTAAGCATATCGAGGCGCAGGTACGAAGCACATCTGGCCATTTGAAATGCATTTTCTTAAAGCAAGCAAGAATCTCCGCAGTCATAGAAAGTGAATCACTAATTCATACGGCGGAGATATAATTACGGTATACGGTACGGAAAGATAGAGAAAGAAGGTAGGTACTGACTTCTATGTAGGGTAGGATAGATGCTTCACCCCACCCCGAGGATGAAACTCTTGAGTATATTAGACTTAATGGTTCGGTTACTTGACCACCCCACCTAGTGACGGGAAGGGTTGGGAATGAATATAGAGAGGGCCGGTGGGATATTAGTAAGGTGGTTCAGGTAGCTCAGTTGGTTAGAGCAAAGCCCTTCAGATTCTTGTGTCAGTGGTTCGCCTAAGCATCTGCTTCTTTTCTCCCGGGTGGTGGGAGGCAGCCAACTCTATTTTAGCTAGCATTTTCTCTATCTAACCTGGAGTCAAAGGAAGAAAACCGGCCTCCTGAACAAATCCTCTTCGCTTCAGTAGGGTAGTTTCTCGACCCGTGCCTCAAAGCTGGGCTTGACCGGGGCTTGAACCCGGGCAGGGCAACCCCGGTCCCGCAAGCACCAGCAACTGTCAATCTAATAAGAAGTAGGTGATAGGCTCATGTCATTAGGGGTTGCCTCAAATTGACCTGTCAATTCAATCAAGGAGCACATGAATTGAAGGAAGGGTCGCCTATTCACTCCCGGCACATGCCTGTAAGGGCCCTTCTTCCTGATACATGCTTTAGCGGTCCTTCCCAGTCTCGCCATCAATGGGTTACCTCCTCTGATTATTCACCGTCACTTATTAGTTGGAGCTATTAGTGAACCATCGACGGTATGCTGCTATTAGCCTAATTAAGACACCCAACTGAGAAACTACCCATTCCAACAGTTGAGTAGGGCTAGGCCCTCCCCTGCCAGTCATCCCCGATCGATATGATATCCCATTCCGTCCATTTTTGTGGGACGAGTGGCTGAATCTCTTTCTCAGCACATGCAAGGAATGAACCCCACTCAGGCAGGAGGAGTCTCCTTTCCCATCCAACATAGAAATAACCATTTTCTCTATCCCGTCGGCGAGCAGCAATAGCAAGAGAAAGTGTATCCGGAATCTATCCACCAGTGATGAAGGCCTATAGACGACGTTTTTAGTGCTCGGAGTTCAGATTGAGGCATTTATTCGAAGGTGAAATCGTGGGAAAGGGTTTGAAAGCATTGATAAATCAATGAAAGGCCACTTCCCATTTCATGCGTTTACCTGCCCCTCTCGATTATATGGTCTGGTATACATAAAGGTAGCTCCCGAACTCACTCAATGAGTGGTGTAGGTAATAAAATGCCAAGGGCGGGTGGAAGTAGTCGCCTACTTGGAAAATGAAGCGGAAGCGAGGAAAGTGAAATAATGATGGGTTCCGGCGGCCGTCAGTTTCAGTGCAAATTGGTGAATCAGCTAACTAATGACAGGGAAAGGCTTAGTACGAACTAATGGTCCTGTAACCAAGGAGTAGCAGCTTCCCCAGAAACTGAGATGACGCTGCCTTCCTTATTCTCCTAGCTAAATTGATACAGATCCAGGCCTAGCTATTCCCCGTACTATTAGACCATATTTCCAGCTAACAAGTGGTGGTCCCGACCATTCGATGTATGCCGCCGGTACTTACCCGTCGTTTCAACGGAGCGACAAATGTGCAATGAGTTATCCGCAGAGCCAGAACTACAGGATTATTACCTCACTTTGAGCGGGATCGTGGAAATCGGATAGAAAGATTAGGCATAGGCTGAACGAAATCAGCTTAAGGAATTCTGAAACTGCTTGGCCTTCAAAAGTGGATTCAGGTCAATCTCTAGTATAAGCCAACATTGGCAAAAGCAGTTGTTTCAAATCTGGACTTTCCGGGGTTAGACCGGAATGACAGACAGTTTCGTTATCCCATTCCCAGGCTTTACGCATGATCTAAATGGTCGGCAAATCAAATAGCAAGTTTCCCGCTACAACTAGCGGGATCAGAAATAATGAGATTCTCTATTTTCCGAATGAACAATCTATAAAAGCGTACCATAAGCAAGAAGAGTAGCATACAGAAAACGGAGAACACAAAAGGATGAGAGCTTTAGTCGATAAAAGGATTTATTGAGGAGCTTAATTAATCTCATTTACTTCCTTTGGGAAGAGATTCCTCAGTATGGGGACTGACTTAGCAAATCAAAAGTGGAGGAGATTCAGAACGCATTAATTCATTCGTCCTTTCAGTTTTCCCCATGTATCGATCATGGATTCCGAAACCCCATAAGCCGGGAAGATGCGACCAATTACGCAGCCTCATAAAGCAGACATCATTGTCATGAATGCTATCTCCCAGCTTTTGAACATCGTTTTGAGGACATCTTTCTCACCTACTCCCACGGCTTTCGAAAGGGAGAGGGCTCTTACCTTTTCGCGCAAGTAGAAAGTTGGGGAAGGTTGATAGATTAATCAAAGCAGATATCGTTGGCTGCTTTGACAATATAAATCACGCTCTGCTCAATGCCACATTCAAATCACATATTGGTCCAGGTAATGAGACCTTCTGTGATCTGATTGCTGCTTTCTTAACTACCGATATCCAAGACAAAGACGGAAACCAATATGGATCCAGTGAGAAAGGAATACCACAAGGCAGTCCCTTATCGCCAGTTCTTATGAACATCTTCCTGCATCAACTCGATATGAACATTCAGAGGCAACAAAATTGAGGAGAAATCGGTCAGATATGCAGATGATTTACTATTTGCTATCAAGCAGGGGCCGGAGTCAGAAAGGATTTACCAAAGCTTCCAGCAGATGTTTAAAGCGTCGTTGGCAGAGCTCAAACTCGAATCAACTAGCCTCGAACTCATTCGAGGAATCAGCAAACCAAACTACACTTTAGTATGAGGAAGCACACTTTAAGCCATTGACTTAGAAGGACGATTAAGACTCAAAGCGCCCTCGCTTTAAGAAGAAAATCCACGCCTATATACAAGAATCAATTCACAATTATATCAAGGAAAAGAGGAAATCATGCTCGATATCTTCCTGACTCCTAAAATCAAAACTTATCTAGCCTTATCCTGTTGTTGTATCAACGAAAAGATGTAATTGCCTACTTTACACATCTCGTTCAAACACCATTCCAACACCTTCTCAAAAAGCAGAAGATAAGGATCCCAAAGGGAACACAGAGAACATCCACAAAAGGAGATGATCAGTAACCTTCAAAAGTTTCGGAAGAAAGAGAAAAAGAACCATTTCTCAAACGAGAACGAAAGGCGATCAAGGAGCTGAAAACGCTTATTACGTAAAACGCGCGTTGGCCTTTGACGTAATAATCGTTTTCAGCAAACTGACGGACTCTAACGGGCCTTATATAAGGGGCGCGTCACGTTTTCAGCTTGCTGTTCTCCCATACGCTATTGGCTTTATTTGTCTTTTCCTTATTCCCTTGGCTTGAAGTCGAGGGTAGATGTGATACCTCCTGTCAGTCACCTTCGTTCCGTCAAGGAAGGCTGAACATAGGAACTACTAGTCGAGTATAGATGTGATACGTCCTGTCAGTCACCTTCGTTCCGTCGTTGTGTTTTTTGTTATGTCAGTTTAGTCCCACATCGGTTGTGAATAACTTTTGCACTTGGCTGCTCCTCTATATAAAGGAGTCAGGCCCTTGTTGTATTCATTCTCTCATAGTGAGAAGTTAGCCCTTTATATTTCACTTTTTATTGAAGAGAATCACATGTTGTGTGTTCTCAAGTTTTCATGGTATCAGAGCAGGTTGTGACCTAGCTCTTCCTCTTACCTGTTGGTGGCTGTGTGCGGTGGTGGTGCAAATCAATATTCGCTCCTCATTCTAGCTTCTTCTGCTTTCTCATTTTCTTCTTTCCTCCTTCCTTTTGATAAGTTGTTGCTCTCTTATTTTCTTGATTCCGTCTGACGTATGCTCTGTGCCTTGCCGTTTTCTCGGATCTTGGCACATCAGAAAGATTGATTCAATCTTATCTTTGGTTCTTGGCTTGAGTTGAAACAACTCTAACCTACGCAAATCCTTCTTGATCCTCAAAACCCTTACTCCTCTTTCTCTCCTACTTATTCTTCTGAAAATCAGTTTCTTCTTTGTTATGTCTACTTCTAGCTCTTTTGCACCGATGGGGACAACAGAGAACCCCTTTGGAACTCAACCAGCCATGACCCATATGGTCTCTACTTCTGAGAATCCCGGCTTCAGATCGTTCCAGCCCGACTAAATGGAAGTAACTACCTCCAATGGGCTAGATCGGTCCGGCTTTTCCTTGGAGGGAAGATGAAGTAATGATATGTTGATGGATCAATTTCACAGCCATCTCCAACACCGATATGCTGAATGGAGCGCTAACAATGAAATGGTTATGTCATTGCTAATAAACTCTATGGAGCCAGACATCCATCCGCTCGAGTCTCATGTTTCTGAACTCGGCAAAACGAATTTGGGATCATGTCGCACAGCTGTATACAAAAAGCCATGATTCCCGAATTTCTCAGTTGAAGCAGCACCTTGCTATGTTTAAGCAAGGGATCTTTCTGTTACATCATACTACAATGCATTGATGACCGCGTGGGAAGAGCTGGCTTTCTATCAACCCATTCCAGTGTGTACATGCGCAATGACTTGTAGATGCGGGATATATGAACAACTTGTTGCTCAGAGGAAAAGGATTCAATCAGCCGCTTAGGAGGAGGGTCGGTCAAATCATCCGCAGGTGCATAAACTGCTTGAATGGAAGAAGGAAGTTATAGATACAAGGAGGAAGATATATTGGTTGGTTACCTGATTGATGAACAAACAGAGTTTGCGGAAGCAACTGAGGAAGGAAGTACCACTGATTTGAATGAAGGGCAGTCAAAAGTTGCATTGAGAAGTAGTCGGCACTGGCACTGTAGAGAGAGGTTTCGAGGCAGCTGAAAAACGTGACGCGCCCCCGTCATCTAGTATGACGGCCCTAAAGTACAGTGACGGCGCGCAACGGCTTTGAAGCTGGTTCGCCTTTCTAATAGATTCATAGTCTATAATTAGATAGAAGTATATAGAATTAGCCAGATCGTCTGAAGCATGAACAGAAGAACCTTTGTTCCGAAGGCCTAGCGAGTTAAGCGAGTTCCTTTTTTATGGTCAAAGGCGGTCCTTTTCTTTCCCCGGACCGATGACTCGGTTGTTCAGTACTGCTAACTATTATAGGAGGATGCCGTCCCCAGGACTACCAGTAGCTTCGGTTGTTGAATATCGTGCAAGTTAGGTTGTGGTTGTATTGGCTGCAAGCGGAACGTAGGCGCTGTAGGTGTGTGTTGACCATGCACTCTCGCGTCGTGTAATGTCGTATGTATGATAGAGATAGAGGTGGTGTGGTGATTGATCTCAATGCTAATGGTTATCCCCAACAAGGTTCAACGAATGAATGAAGCTATGATCGTACCCGGATAGAGATGATGGTCTTCCTCTGATGTCTCCAAGCCGGCCATACATAATAGAATAGATAGGCGAAGCAGCCAATAGCAGTCTGTTCTCGCCTATCGATAGATAGCAGGTTGCTTCAAGCTCAAACCATTTGAAACTGAATTGCTACCTTTTTCTTGTTATTGATAGAGTGGTATTCTCCGCCCCTGTCAAATAAAGTAGAGGAGAGAACTGGAAGAGAGAAGGAAAAGGAAAAGGCAAGTCTAATGGGAGAAGATGAAACGTTGACTGCCTTCGAGACTATCAAATATAACCCCAGCGGTCTAACCCCGGGCGGACCCCAACCGAAAGACGCTAGACGGACTAACGGCAAGCGAGATAAAGAAAGCAGCTGGACTGCCTTGCCGCGGGAGAGTCTTTCTCAATGAGAATAAAGACTGTTTTTTTTGGGCAAGACAAGAAAGGAACTCGCCCTTTGACACCAAGGGATAAGAGCAGATTGCTGGCGATGACTTGGTGAAGGGAATCTATGAGAGAAGGTTCTCGAACCGGGTTCCGACCGAATAGAGCGCGGAGCCCCATGATGAATTAAGTCGTTCAGTCGTTAAGCGTCACGAGCTTACGCCAATAGGGGCAGGATCAAGCTTGAAAGGAATGGACGGGCGTAGGCTTAATAGTGAACGCAGACCCCCGACGCCCCCGCATGAGCCGAGAGACACTGTTAGACTTCTTTATTGCGTTGCGAAGAGATCGAAGACGAAGATTTTCTGACCATTGTTACGAAGAGTAAGGGCGGGCACTGGATGGAAAAGACAGAGAGGAACAACCCACCGGGAAAGGCATACCTCAAGGAGCACCAATCTCCCCGGCGAACATCTATCTGCACGAAGCCGACCTATGGATAGAAAGAAAGATGCAGGAAAGGAAAATGAAATACGGTGAGTGTGAGATACGCGGACGGGGAGTACGCTGCCGAACAACCGCAGGGGCTTCCAGCAGTGATAGCTGAACTAACCAGATGGGCCGCCCAAAACCTGGAGCTGACATTGAAATCGGAAATCAACGTCGGATCCCGGCTATCCGAAAACGCAGACTGAAGCGGAGGATCACGAAATGAAATGCAACAAGGGGCGAACCAAGCGCTTGCGCGAAGGAAGAAGCGAATCAATCAGAATGGAGACAAAGAGGCGAAAGAGATTTTCGAGCCCGATTCGCATCGCACTGCCGCATAAACAATGGATCCGCTGGACTGGATGAGCAACCTTCTCTGGAAAGGAATAGTGAAAAGCCATGTCACTTGGAACGGAACTGTAAGCTTACTTACCTTTTAGTAAGACCACTTTGGTAAGCAAAATTCTATTATATAATATAGGCATGGTTGCTTACAAGACAAGAGCTAGCTTCTAGATGTTATTCGCCTGAACATATAGAAAAGAAGCAACCTTCTATCGCTTCAAAACGTTAGCGTGCTAGCGCGCCGTCACTAGATAGGGCTAGTGACGGGCTTTGAAGCCAGCTTCTTCAGAAGGCGCGGGAGCCAGCTTCAGCTTCAAAAGCTTATTACGTAAAACGCGCGTTGGCGCTTACGTTTTCAGCTTCAAAACGACTATCAATTCAGGCGCGCTAGCGCGTTTTACTAATAGGCTTGACTTGACTCCGCCCAAGTGCTTGCTGGCTAGCTGAAAAAGCCCCTACCCCTATTACGTAAGGCGCGCGTTGGCGCTTACGTTTTCAGCTGCTTGCTACTTTCAATCAGAAAAGGAAGATTGAGCAAGGCAAGGGAGAAAGTTGTCCCTCTTCTCTGGTAACCCGCCGCCGGTCATATAGAGCGCGGAGCCCGCCACCGCATATGTAGAAAAGAGGGCGGGAAGGAAGAACAACCGTTTGACTTTGGCACATGAGGTGGCGGGTTTGGCTAGGTAACATAATGGAAATGTATCGGACTGCAAATCCTGGAATGACGGTTCGACCCCGTCCTTGGCCTCGGGGAGTGGCGAGCAGCACGGAACGTCGAATCAATCAAATGGCATAGTATAGGGGCTTTCCTTTGTAAGAAATCCAAAGAAAAATGATTGAACTTCAAAAGAAATGCAACATGAGAAGGAGCTTCTTCAGAAGGCGCGGGAGCCTCGGGGGTCTGGGGAGGACTTTGGGGGCAGGGGCCTACGTTTGCTCCTTCGTTTGCTGGCGCCTTCTGAAGAAGCTGGCTCGCTTCGCTTTTGAAGCCCTATGACGCCTTACGTAATAGGGCGCTGGCTCGCTTCGCGAAGCTCCGCTCGCTGCTTTTCAGCCTACGCTTGCTGCTCCAGCGCGCCGTCACTATTGACGAGGCCGGAACAACCTGACGCGCTTCGGCCCCCTTTGGGGGCCTACGTTTGCTCCTCCGCTTGCTGCTCGCTCGCTGTCTACTAAACGAGCCTTCACTGCCCGCCCGGCCCGTATCTTAAATCTTAAGTAAAGTGAAGTCAAATCAATGAAGTGAACAGCCCAACCTCTTTGTTTGAAGCTTTGCCAGGAAGCTTCTACTTGCTTGTTGAAGCTTTGCTTCCCTAATTCGAAACACAACAATAGATTATCTGCTCGGAAAAGCTTCTCTTTGATAGCGGTCATAGGGGGTTCAGAAAGGATCTGATCGTAGATAGAGACTGAAACCAGTGCGGGGTAGGGGCGGATGTAGCCAAGTGGATCAAGGCAGTGGATTGTGAATCCACCACGCGCGGGTTCAATCCCGTCGTTCGCCCATCAATAAATGGACCATTTGTTACGGAGACACAAGACAAACCTTTCCCAACTAGAAAGCATTTTTCTGCAAGAGTCAATTCATCTCGAGGCTTTCAAACGCATCCAAGCAATTGGTATCCGATTGAAACATAGAAACCATAGATTCGCGTCGCCTACTTGCTGAAAGCACAAATGGAATGGCGGATCATTCATTGTATGAAGTTTTAAGACCTCACTAATCAGCCTTACACTTTTTAGTTCATAATGAAATGAACCCCGGATTAAGAGAAAATATCCCCAGCAGTGGGAGCCCCGAGACCTGGTCGTGACGATACCTTTCGTCAGTGGAAGATCGGATAAGACTTCTCTTCATCACGAGACTGATCGGATCTGCCGTAGACACCCGAGACCAGACCTCCACAAGCAGGCAAAAGAGTAAGAGGACAACAAGCTAAGAGTTATGCTTTCATTTGAGTTCTTTCTTTGTTGAGATTGAAATCGACGTTCTTTTAAAAGGGTAGGTATAATGCACGCAGGCAAAACTTATAAGTGAAAGGAGTTCCTTACTTATCTTTCATAGTAGTCTTAATGACTAGTAGTTTGAAGCCTTAAGAAACCGGTGTTTTTTTTTCGACGGCTCCTTGAAATTCTTCATTCTGATGTTCGGGGCCTGCACCCGTTGCTTCACTCTCTGGCTATCGTTACTACGTTACATTCATAGATGATTTCAGTCGGTATACATGGTTTCTTTCCTCAAACACAAGAGTTAAGTGCTAAGTGATTTTCGCCTCTTTCGGACAAAGGTGGAGAAGATGTTTGATCGATCCATCAAAACTCTCAGAAGTGATGGAGGAGGGAATATACCTCAAGGAGTTCTCTGACTACTTGCAGCAAGCCGGGATTTCTCATGACGCTTTCCTGCCCTAAAAATGACGCGACGGTTTGACGGGCTGAAAGGAAAGATAGACACATTACCGAGACTGCTCTATCCTTGATGTTTGCAAGTCAAGTGACGTCAATTTCTCTGGGCTGAAGCGTTTAATACAGCTGTGTTTATAAAGATTCTTAATCGTCTTCAGCCACCACTGAAGATCTTTCTCCCTTTCAGAGATTGTTTCAGAAGATACCAGAAGACTCTATTTTCAGAGCTTTGGGTGTGCCTGTTTTCCTCATATTGATGCTTCACAGCGGAATGACGTTCTCTCCCAAAGCTTTAGAGTGTATTTTGTGGGATATAGTGAGGATCACAAAGGATACAGATGCTTTGATCCAACCAAAACCAGGAAAGTCTATATTGATTTCCCGGCATGTTACTTTTGACGAGACGGGTCCAAAGCACTCCTGCATTCTGGTTTCTTACCTCAACGGACTGATTTGAATAAGCTTCAGGTGGAGAGTACAGCTCAGCAGCAGCAGCGTCTTGAACCTCATCCCAATCAGTCCACGTTACAGCCCATATCTTCGCTGCCGACGACTCAGTTACGCGTGCAGACCACGTTACAGCCTGTCTGTCAGACCACGCCACAGATGCTGCCCATGCAGCCTTCATCTCAGCCGACGTTTCAGTCCTCTCAGTCGTTGATTCAGCAGCATCCTATGCAGCCCCGCGCTCCCAGACCCTCTTCTATTGCCCTCAATTTTTGGTTATGATCGGTCCGTGCGAGTAAAGGCGGTCTTAGCCAGGAGGTCTCTTCCTTTTAACCGACGATAAGGACTCTCAAAACAAAAACTTCAGGCTTGTTGGAGAATGAGTCTTAGGAACCCACTGAAGGAGATTTAGGTTAGGGGCGGTTCAATCTTTAGAAACGACGGGTCTTTGGGAAAAGGGAGCCAACGGTTTTTGAAAGCTTGCTTTATTCTTTGTTTAGTACTTCCAAGAAATTGAGAATTTCACTAAAGTTTAGACACTGGAAAACGTGTTGTAAAGCAAAGCCACTAAGAAATTCAAGAGAGTTTCGTGGGTCCCGAAATTGGTTACAATGGGCCCTCCTAATCTTTCCTTCCCAGGAATTTCTTCTTATTCATTTTCCTCCTTTGATTTTTGATTTCGCTCTACAAGCCTTCTTCCCGGTCTACTCTAACCATGGAATGAAAGAGTGCTATATAGCAAGCCACCCAATCATTACGGTCTTCAAAGTCAGGAGTCACTTTGGGCGTAGAGGTCAAAGGCGGGACTTTGAACCAGGACTGTGACTTTCGTCAACAGTAGGGCTCAAAGAACTGCCTTGTCCCAGAGTGAAAGAGCGAAAAGCTCCCAGATCATCCGGTGAAAGGAGAAGAAATTCCCCTGATCCAGGAATCTTCCGATCTGTCACTGGGGACGATGACAAAATTGGTAACCACTTGAATCCAGTGTACATAGGTACATTGAAAACCCAAGGGATATACCGATCAGCGAGTTCGACGCACTTCTTATCAAAAGCCGACAATTCGTCGACTGCGACAGAAGTCGGAGGAGACACTATTGAACTGTACTCAAAGTTAGTTTTCTTCACTTTCATAATGAACTTTGAGACAGAAAATAGGAGAGGTCAAACCTCACCAAGCCATCCGCCGTCTCGTCTCTCCTAAGAATTTCCTTCCTATGGAAAGACGGGATACATCGAGGAATTCCAGTTCTAGTCAAAGAAATAGGAAACGGTAAAGGAGCATGAGGGTCAAATGTACCCCATAGCATCTCTGTAAACAGACAGCAGAAGCTTTCAGATACAGAGACACTCCTAACCATCCCATCTTCTTACGATAAGAACAGAACCATCGGACAAACAGGTATACAGCAATACATCTACTCTTTGACAAGCGAGCGAAGAGGCACAATTGGACCTTTGTTAGAGTCCAATCATGCGACGAGGACCTCAAGTCCCTCTGCCATGAGCGGCACCCTAGCCTTTCGATGATATTAAATAAAGGTCGTCGAAAGAAGTTCATAGTCATGATGTTAGCTATCAAAGTTCTGGTCAAAATTTGACCGGAATTATTGACAGTTAACACCACGGCTTTGAACCAAGGGAACCGATCAACTCGCCCTATTCCCAGCTTCTTAGGGCCGGGAGGGCATCCAAGCTTGTGAAACTCAGATAGATAGATTGCTGGATACAGCGTGTCTACCTCGAGGTTACAGTTATCATACAGCAAGCTGCCGATAACTGCGCCTCTTGGACAACAACCCAAACACCACCGAAAACACGATGGCGCTCAGGCTGTGCGGGAGTTACAAACTCCCACCCGCGAAGACCGTACGGTCTGCGCATGGTGCCAAGCAGAAGGCAACTTAGCTAGTAAAAGAGAGATGTTGAGAAGCAGAAATGATAAGAAGTTGGAGTAAGATAGTCACAATTGAATAAGAAAATGAACAAAAATGACATCAAATTCACGTAGTCTTATCTTATAGGACGATATATATATAGTACTCAATCAGGCTTGTGTAGCCTGTTTTAGCAAGCCTACACTGGGAAAGCCTACACTGTGTAGAGCCTGTGTAGTATGCTTTATGGAAAGGGAACCCGGGTGTACGTTAGCCACGATATCAATACAATGTTCTTTCTGTTCTATGGTGGCTTCTTTTGTTTTGGCTTTCTAACCTAACGCATATTCTGTCGTACCGGCATGGCCCCACTGATTTGTTTTCGATCGGAGCATCAAGCAGCGCAACCCGGTTCTACGTCCCTTTTGAGAATAATCACCAAACCCCGACCTCATTCATTAGTTGAGAAGAGGGCCTAATAACCATACGACCGACGGGTCGTAATACAACCAACCCTTTTATTCAAAATATATGAAATACTGGGTTTGAAAGCCTGCTGAAAACTACTGAGCGCGCTAGCGCGTTTACTAATAGGCTTTTCAGCCAGCTGAAAACGACTATCAATATTGTTAAGGCGCTAGCGCGTTTTACGTAATAAGCTTTGAAGCCATGCTGAAAACTACTGAGCGCGCGCATACGTTTTCAGCTTCAAAACGTATGCGCGCTAGCGCGCAACGGCCGTTGCTTGCTGGGTCCTAGTCTTTATCTAAAGTAAGCTAGTGACGAAGGCGCCGCAACGCGTCAGGTTGCGGGGGCCGAAGCGCGCAGGTTGTTCCGGCCCGTCAATAGTGATGGTGCGCGGGAGCAGCGACGCGTAGGCCCCCAAAGGGGCCGAAGCGCGTCAGGTTGCTTTCTTTCCTTGTTTTCAGCCGGTTCTTGATCATTACCATTCGCCCATCTAATCATGTTAAGAGAACCCTATTTGATATGATGACTTGAAAAGAATCCATAGTTTGGACAAAACAATGGCCATGCAGGATAGTTTCTGCTTCTGCAAA